GCATATTTTTTCACAGTTGCAGGATCACTATAACTGACGCCATTAAGTTCGCCACCATAGAACTCAACAGTTACCCCCACTTGCTCGACACTATACTTGGATTCTGCCCTTCTAAAAGGAACATCAGCTCTCACAATTCCGTCTCCATCTACCAAAACTACTGGAAATGTTTCAAAAAAAGTAGGCATACGACGTACAAAAAGCTCGCGCCCCTCTTTATCTCTAAAGATAGGATGTCCCAACCACCCAACGGCTATTCCATCCCCGTTGTCCATTGAGCCCGCTCTGAATAATCCCCCTTTTGCTGGATTATTGCCGATGTAATCATAAAAAGCTAATTTTTCGGGAATTTTAGACCAAGCTTCTGCTAAACTCTGATTTTCTGCTAGTCCGGCACCAACCCTTCGATATATTTCTTGCTGGAAGTATCCCTGATCCCATTGATAACGAGTGGGACCAAATAATTCGATGGGGGTAGTTGCTGAACCATACCACATAGTTCCAGCAACAACAAAAGCTGCAAAAAAGACAGCAGCGATACTGCTGGAAAGGACAGTTTCAATATTACCCATACGTAATCCTTTGTATAGGCGTTGGGGCGGACGGACACTAAGATGAAATAGGCCCGCTAATATGCCCAATGTCCCTGCTGCAATATGATGAGAAGCTATGCCTCCTGGAACAAAAGGATCAAAACCTTCTACGCCCCACGCAGGACTTACAGATTGTACTTTTCCAGTTAGTCCATAAGGATCGGACACCCATATTCCCGGACCATACAAGCCTGTTACATGAAATGCACCAAACCCAAAGCAAGCTAACCCTGAGAGAAATAAATGAATTCCAAAAATCTTGGGCAAATCCAAAGAAGGTTTTCCTGTACGTTCATCACGGAATATTTCTAGATCCCAATACACCCAATGCCAGATAGCTGCCAAGAAGCACAAGCCAGAAAACACAATATGTGCCCCGGCTACGCCTTCGTAACTCCAAATACCCGGATTTGTTACAGTTCCTCCTGTGATACTCCAACCACCCCATGAATTGGTTATTCCTAAACGAGTCATGAAGGGTATAACGAACATACCTTGTCTCCACATTGGATCAAGAACGGGGTCAGAGGGATCAAAAACTGCTAATTCGTATAGAGCCATTGAACCAGCCCACCCAGAAACTAGAGCTGTATGCATTATATGGACAGCAAGCAACCGGCCGGGATCATTCAATACGACGGTATGAACACGATACCAAGGCAAACCCATGAAAATACCCCTTTATCAAAGAAAAATAGACACTATGTAACTTTATCGCATTGGAAAAGACTATGCTATAGACTTACGCTTTTCAGTGGTTTATTTCGGAGCAAGGGTTCATTTTTATTTTATTCCATTTTGTTGGTAATAATGGAACAATTCTGTTCGTAGGAACAAAGAAAAGCAGATCTATTCTATACCCGATAAGTACCAATACGCAATGGGGGGATTGGTCCCATTTTCTATGAGCGAATGCATATAAACTTGTTCATCATTCGAACAGACCGACCCTTTCGTAAAACTTTTCCTTTATTCATTTCGTCTTTCTCTATGAGCTTTTCAATCTTATAAAAACAATAAACTCATTGTTACGTTTCCACATCAAAGTGAAATCTAATACTTAACTCTTTTGTCTTTCATTTGATGCCTATTGGTGTTCCAAAAGTACCCTTTCGGAGTCCGGGAGAGGAGGATGCAGTTTGGGTTGACGTATAGTGCGACTTGTCAGACATATTGGGTCATATGGGATTTCCCCGTTCTCTCCCCGATCGAGATACCCCTGCTTCGCCAAAAAAATTGATTGAACCATCAATAATTTGGAGCGTGAAGTGCAATTAGATCAATTTTTTTAGGGATCAATATTAATATTATCAATTAGAATAATTTATGGTTGGCTTGATTGGACCAATAAAATGAAGTATCCAGGCTCCGTTTAGAAAATACTCAATTGGCAATATCGGTATGATTACCACTTGTATCATAAACGATTCAAAATTTATAACATATGAGTGATCTCAAACTGCCAATCAATGAAATAATATGATAACTACATCGAATATTGGGCGGAAGGAAGACATGAAATGAATTGAAAAAAAAAGTCATATCAAAAAGAAGTGGTATTGGGATCATTTGTCCTATATGTACAAATCGAAATCGGTTGGATCTTTACCCGGAGTAGAGCATAAACCTAAAAAAATTGAAGAGGCCCATTCAGGAACAAGAAAATTACATCGTAATTTGTAGATAAAACAATACATCAATGAGAGGTTAATTCGATAAGTTTATAGGAGGTATAAAAGTCCTTCTATAAAAAAGAAAGAGGGCCAACACATTGATTCTTTTGCCATTTTTTTGAACCGTATGCATTCAAAGGTGCGTGTACGGTTCCTAAGGGATAAAATTTTGTCCTAATCAACCGACTTTATCGAGAAAGATTACTTTTTTTAGGCCAAGAGGTTGATAGCGAGATCTCGAACCAACTTATTGGTCTCATGGTATATCTAAGTATAGAGGATGAGACCAAGGATCTTTATTTATTTATAAACTCGCCCGGTGGATGGGTAATACCCGGAGTAGCTATTTATGATACTATGCAATTTGTACCACCAGACGTACATACAATATGCATGGGATTAGCCGCTTCAATGGGATCTTTCATTCTGGTCGGAGGAGAAATTACCAAACGTTTAGCATTCCCTCACGCTTGGCGCCAATGAGTTTTTATTTGAGAGAAAAAAGCAGACTATGCCTTCGCCATCGCCATATGGAATATGAATAAGAATATTGAGTAATAATAGCATGGCACTTCGAGTTCGGTATGAGCAAACCTTTATTGTTTTTCATAACATGAGATTATATATCGGGAGAGTAGTATGAGACAAAAGATATTTCCGATTTTATCTTATCTATCGGGAGTTCATTTCAGCGTCACAATTTTTTTTTGTTTTCACACCAGAATTATTTTTCCAATATTTTTGTTAGTACTAAAATAAAAAAAAAAAACAAGAGAATTTTTTCCTTCTTTGATCGGATCAAAAAGAAACTTTGGGATTGCTGAATCACATAAATTCTAAATATAGAAAGCAACGGAACCATCATAGTATTTTTTAACTCCACCAAAAGGAAGGGTGGTAAATGGATCACTTAACGATCAGGATCTGATAGATCCTATTTTTCTTTTTTCGAGATGGAAGGGAAAAGTAAATTCCATTGTGGAGCCGTATGCAATGCACAAAAAATGCCTGTACGGTTGTTCAATTCTATATATTTCTTCTTCTTGGTATTCTTTATCTCTTTCCTTTGCCCGATCGTACGAGATAGAATAGAGGATAGAGGAACCCTTCATTATATTATGTTATCTAATCAGGGTAATGATCCACCAACCTGCTAGTTCTTTTTATGAGGCACAAACAGGAGAATTTGTCCTAGAAGCGGAAGAACTGCTGAAACTCCGCGAAACCCTCACAAGGGTTTATGTACAAAGAACAGGCAACCCCTTATGGGTTGTATCCGAAGACATGGAAAGGGATGTTTTTATGTCAGCAACAGAAGCCCAAGCTCATGGAATTGTTGATCTTGTAGCAGTCGAAAATACCGGGGATCTCGTGTAAATCTTTTAGTCCATTTCAAATCATAATTTGAACGAACTGCGATTTGATATTTTCTTACTGGGTTAAAATAAGGTAAAATATTAAATAGAAGAAATTCATAATCATCTGGTTAGGATCGATCTAAACCAGCCCATTTTGTATACGATTCAGCATGCCAACTATTAAACAACTTATTAGAAACACAAGACAGCCAATAAAAAATGTCACAAAATCCCCCGCTCTTCGGGGATGCCCTCAGCGTAAAGGAACATGTACTAGGGTGTATGTGCGACTCGTTCAGATCATGAGCTGGAACAAAAGAAGGGAAACACTTTTTCCAGTATCAATGACCGGTACCAATGAATAGGATGAAATTATTCCATTCACTCTCTAACTAAAAAAATACCTCCATTGTGTATGAAATTTATGGTTTCCATTGGTGCAAATCCAATCACCTTAATTGTAGATGATAAGCAATTCCCCATTGGTAGCAAATGGTTATCCATTAAGCGGGGGAATTAGTATTTAAGAAGCAGAAATTTTACGCTCTCGCTCTTGCAAGAACGGATTCACAGGGTCAGCTACCTAGCCAACTTTCATAATTAAATGCCGTTACTGTATGGGTAGATCTCATTGTGAAAAGATCTATTATTGGATAATTCATGGGTAGAGTCAAAGAATGTGAACTGTACAAGTTACTAATAACATTGATTAAATGGGGAATGGGCTCCGGTGTATAGAGAGGACCTCACCGTTTACGAAGTAACCATAGAAACGATGGAACCCACTATTTATTTATCCATTTACCTTTACTACTTATTTTGACTTTATACTATACTCAATAGTAATTTTGAAATTTACTATTTTTTTGATATCTAGTATCAATACAATTTATTATTTCGAGGTGAAATGCCTGTAGAAAAATCGTGGTTGGGAAGGTCATAGTAGCAAAAGCCATTGGAATTTTTATTTTATACATCGGAAGAATCCGTTTTGTTATTAATAGACCAGGAAGGGGGAAAAGAATGACTGAAAGAAAATAAATCAATTAGTTATTCATCGAAGTTTAATTTGATTCAATGACCAGAATTAGACGAGGGTATATAGCTCGGAGACGTAGAACAAAAATTCGTTTATTTGCATCAACCTTTCGAGGGGCTCATTCAAGACTTACTCGAACTATTATTCAACAAAAAATGAGAGCTTTGGCTTCTTCTCATCGGGATAGGGGCAGACAAAAGAGAAATTTTCGTCGTTTATGGATCACTCGGATAAATGCAGCAATTCGTGAGATTGGGGTATCCTATAGTTATAGTAGATCCATAAAAGATCTGTACAAGAGTCAGTTGCTTCTTAATCGTAAAATACTTGCACAAATAGCCATATCAAATACAAATTGTCTTTACATGATTTCCAAGGAGATCATTAAATTTAAATAAGGAGATTGGAAAGAATCCACCGGAATGATTTAAACGGAGGTCCCCGGAGAATGAACTCCGGGAGGGTAGAGTCAAAATTAATATGATTATGATAAAGTAGTAAAAATAAATGAACACGTTTCAATAAAAAAAGATTTCTTCTTCATTTTTCGATTATTTTTTTTTTCCTTACGATTTTTTTACGACGTGTCAATCCAATCCGGATTCTCGAATTTTTCGAACAAAATATCAACCTGGGTGGGGATTCGGATTGGAATTTTGATTCAATCAATTGCGAAATGGGTCTATTTCTTTCTGGTTCGAGGACCTGTAGTTCTAGGAGTAGACTCAGTTCTCTCAAATTGTTTCTCATTATTAAGAAAAGGTAACGAAGATAAAATACGAGCTTGTTTTATGGCAATAGTAATTAATCGTTGTTGTTTCAAAGTCAATCTATTCACTCGTCTAGATAATATTTTTCCTTGCTCACTAATAAATCGACTAATTAAACTCATGTTTCTATAATCAATTCGATCCCCCGATCCAATTGGGGGCAAACGCCTACGAAAAGATCGCTTGGATTTAAGAAAAAGCTTGGATTTATCCATGGTTTATTCCTTATCTCTAAAATCCTATTTCTTAATTCTAATTTATGATTTGACGGAAATAGGAGTTGATTGGTTTATTTTATATTTATATATTAGTATTATATTATTATATGTAATTTTTGTTAATTTGTTCCTGTTTCTTGAAGGGAGGGTACGCACGCGTTCTCTTTGATCTATTTCTTTATCTCCCCATGAATCGTATGTTTGTAACAATAGGGACAGAATTTTCTCAATTCCAATCGACTGGGCGTATTGTGTCGATTCTTTTGGGTAATATATCTGGAAATGCCAGGTGATTCCTTATTAAGATCGTTTCGGACACAACTGTTACATTCCAAAATAACTCTTATTCTGACATCTTTACCCTTGGCCATGAACCTCCTTTGAATTTTGGATTAACTCACTCAATTCTTTCATTTTCGATCCGAAACAAAAAAAAAGAAGTTGCTGACCCGAAATCTAATTATGAAAGATTTCGTTGCAATCAATAGAGAAAAAATAATAATAAGTAATACAAGGATTTCTGCCTATCAATTATTTATAATCTCAGTATAGTATTTCATTTAAGTATCTTGTATGATTTTGTTCCCCTCGACCCCATTTCCGTTCCCCCTCTATTAATTCGAGCCTGAACCCAAGTTTCGATACAGTTGACTCCACTTTAAAAATTTTTATCTTTCTTTAATTTAATCCTAAAAAACTGACAAAAGAACAAAACAAAGAAAGGAAGAGAAGGGGAGAGGGATTAGTCATAGAGAATTTCTAATCTTCTTAAGCCCTTCCCATGTCAATAACTAGAATGAAAAAAAGGGGAATGTCAACGCATCCGGGAATAAACGATTGATCTCTATCAATAAGCCTGCTAAAGACCCGAACCATAGAGTACTTAGCACAGGTGCCACAGAGAGATATGTTTTTAGATCTCGCATTGAAAATCCTCCTTTTTTATTGTAATACATATATGATCATATGTAATTAAGAATTACTTGTATTTGTACGCGAAATTCCTAACTAAAATGGATATATAAAACGATCCAATAGATTTTCCTTTCCTTACAACAGAGAAAAGGGCCTTCCTTCTTTCGGAACATTACCGAAAAAGATTTATTTATCTGTTGGGTTTCATATGTATATAATTCTTTTTTTATTATATGTTATATGAGCCATGAGAACAAAAAGAAGAAACGGCAAGAGAATTTGTATATCAATGGAGGAAATAACGATGTGGAAAACAAGACGTGGATTCTCTACAATGACACTGTAGGCCAATTGAAAGGGATGTAGCGCAGCTTGGTAGCGCGTTTGTTTTGGGTACAAAATGTCACGGGTTCAAATCCTGTCATCCCTACCAATTACTTATCCTATATCCTATGGGCATTAACGAAGGATCAATGAAAAGTGGACATACCTAATCTTTAAGTTTATGATACTATATGCACGCAAGATCTATTGGGGTACAAATAGAATCCTTTTCTTTATGATCTTATCTATTGTGATAAGAAAGCGCTCTTAGTTCAGTTCGGTAGAACGTGGGTCTCCAAAACCCGATGTCGTAGGTTCAAATCCTACAGAGCGTGATTCCGCTCTTCTTTTCTTAGGTCGAATTACAATGAAATAACTTTATTGACTTGAAAAGCAATCTGAATTTGACCTCCTCCTTATCTTTAATCCGCAGGAGGTCAATAAAAAAAGAGAGAAAGATGTTACTTAATCAAAGATCCAACTGATCCCCGCGTCTGTATTGTAAATATGCAGTTACGAATAATCCAGCCAAAGTAATAGGAATTAAACCTAACACGATTCCAAATAGTAAAACTTCAATCATTTCAACCTGTTTGAAAGAGGAAAAAAG